GTTGTCAATTATATCCTTTATGGAAATGGCAAGTCAATTCGAGGAATTTATCACACAAGTATTCAATTAGTTCGGACTTGCTTAGTATTGAATTGGGACCAAGAACAAAATGGTTCTATAGAAGAGGTTCATGCTTCCTTTGTTGAGGTAAGGGCAAATGATCTAATTCGCGATTTCATAAGAATTGAGTTAGTCAAGTCCACTATTTCGTATACCGGAAAAAGGTATGATAGGGCAAGTTCCGGATTGATTCCCGATAATGGATTAGATTGCACCAATATCAATCCTTTTTATTCCAAGGCGAAGATTCAATCACTTAGCCAACATCAAGGAACTATTGGTATGTTGTTGAATCGAAATAAGGAATGCCAATCTTTGCTAATTTTGTCATCATCCAATTGTTCTCGAATTGGTCCATTCAATAGTTCGAAATATAACAATGTGACAAAAGAATCGGATCCCCTAATTCCAATTAGGGATTATTTAGGTCCCTTAGGCGCTATTGTACCTAAAATATCAAATTTTTATTCATCTTACCATTTAATAACTCATAATCAGATCGTGTTAAAGAAATATTTGCTACTTGACAATTTGAAACAGATTTTCCAAGTACTTCAAGTACTTAAATACTGTTTAATAGATGAAAATAGAAGGATTTATAATCCCGATCTATGCAGTAACATCATTTTGAACCCATTCCATTTGAATTGGTGCTTTCTCCATCATGATTATTGTGAAGAGACATCGATCAAAATTAGCCTTGGACAATTTATTTGTGAAAATGTATGTCTATTTAAATACGAACCACACGTAAAAAAATCTGGTCAAATTTTAATTGTTAATGTCGACTTTTTAGTTATAAGATCGGCTAAGTCTTATTTGGCTACTCCTGGAGCAACTGTTCATGGTCATTATGGGAAAATCCTTTACGAAGGAGATACATTAGTTACATTTATATATGAAAAATCGAGATCTGGTGACATAACGCAAGGTCTTCCAAAAGTAGAACAAATCTTAGAAGTGCGTTCGATTGATTCAATATCGATGAACCTCGAAAGGAGAGTTGAAGGTTGGAACGAGCGTATACCAAGAATTCTTGGGATCCCCTGGGGGTTTTTGATTGGAGCTGAGCTAACCATAGCCCAAAGTCGTATCTCTTTGGTTAATAAGATCCAAAAGGTTTATCGATCCCAGGGGGTACAGATCCATAATAGACATATAGAGATTATTGTACGTCAAGTAACATCAAAAGTGTTGGTTTCAGAAGATGGAATGTCTAATGTTTTTTCGCCTGGAGAATTAATCGGATTGTTGCGAGCGGAACGAGCAGGGCGCGCTTTGGACGAATCGATCTGTTATCGGGCAATCTCATTGGGAATAACAAGAGCGTCTCTGAATACTCAAAGTTTCATATCCGAAGCAAGTTTTCAAGAAACCGCTCGAGTTTTAGCAAAAGCTGCTCTACGAGGTCGTATTGATTGGTTGAAAGGCCTGAAAGAGAACGTTGTTCTGGGGGGGATTATACCTGTTGGTACCGGATTCCAAAAATTTGTGCACCGTTCAAGGCAAGACAAAAACATTTATTTGGAAATCAAAAGAAAAAATCTATTCGAGTTGGAAATGAGAGATATTTTGTTACACCATAGAGAATTATTTTGTTCTTACGTCTTACGCGACAAACAATTTCCATGAGACAAATTTACATGAGACATCAGAACAATCATTTATGCGATTTAATGATTCCAAAGAGCGGATTCATTTTCACTTTAACTATCTTTTAACTATACTGGTCTGATTATTGATTTGGTAATAAATAAAATAAGTAATTAAAAAAATTTATGGTTTGCGCCGTGTATCAATGGTCAATCCCCGGTAGAAGGTTCCATCGGAACAATCTTTTATTTCAAGGTACCTCGTCTCTTTGTTAATAATACGAAAAAGAAAAAACAAAAAGGAAGTGTGGGAAAAAATGACAAGAAGATATTGGAACATCAATTTGGAAGAGATGATGGAAGCAGGAGTTCATTTTGGTCATGGTACTAAGAAATGGAATCCTAGAATGGCCCCTTACATTTCTGCAAAGCGTAAAGGTATTCATATTACAAATCTCGCTAGAACTGCTCGTTTTTTATCAGAAGCCTGTGATTTAGTTTTTGATGCAGCAAGTAGGGGAAAAAACTTCTTAATCGTCGGTACCAAAAATAAAGCATCGGATTCAGTAGCATCAGCTGCAATAAGGGCTCGGTCTCATTTTATTAATCAAAAATGGCTCGGTGGTATGTTAACGAATTGGTCCACTACGGAAACGAGACTTTATAAGTTCAGGGACTTAAGAGCAGAAGAAAAGATGGGGAAACTCAACCGTCTCCCCAAAAGAGATGCAGCAATGTTGAAGAGAAAATTATCTACCTTGCAAACATATCTCGGTGGGATCAAATATATGACGGGATTGCCTGATATTGTGATCATCGTTGATCAGCAAGAAGAATATACGGCTCTTCGAGAATGTGCCATTTTGGGGATTCCAACGATTTGTTTAATCGATACAAATTGTGACCCAGATCTTGCAGATATTTCGATTCCAGCCAACGATGACGCTATAGCTTCAATTCGATTGATTCTTAACAAATTAGTATCCGCAATTTGTGAAGGTCGTTCTAGCTATATAAGAAATCGTTGATTATGATTAAGATTAAGAATAATAAAATTAGTTAATGTTAATTATTGGGCAACTCCATAGATTTATTGGATCGGTTACTTTTTTTTTTTAATAGATAAAAAAAAGAACTGGGGATATTGATATATATTATGATGTTATGTGATTTCTTGGTATCCTAAATATATGATTAATGATTCAAGTTGGTGAGTTGAGAAAGAAATGGTTGAATCAAACTAATTCCTTTTTTGAAGTTCAATTTCTATCAGAGGACAATATGAATGTTATACCATGTTACATTAAAACACTCAAGGGGTTATACGATATATCGGGTGTAGAAGTAGGCCAACATTTCTATTGGCAAATAGGAGGTTTACAAATCCATGCCCAAGTACTTATCACTTCTTGGGTCGTAATTGCTATCTTGTTAGGTTCAGCCATCATAGCTGTTCGGAATCCACAAACCATTCCGACCGACGGTCAGAATTTCTTTGAATATGTCCTTGAATTTATTCGAGACTTGAGCAAAACCCAGATTGGAGAAGAATATGGACCTTGGGTTCCCTTTATTGGAACTATGTTCCTATTTATTTTTGTTTCTAATTGGTCAGGTGCCCTTTTACCTTGGAAAATCATACAGTTACCTCATGGGGAGTTAGCTGCGCCCACGAATGATATAAATACTACTGTTGCTTTAGCTTTACCCACGTCAGTGGCATATTTTTATGCAGGTCTTACCAAAAAAGGGTTGGGTTATTTCGAGAAATACATCAAACCAACTCCAATACTTTTACCAATTAACATCCTAGAAGATTTCACAAAACCCTTATCTCTTAGTTTTCGACTTTTCGGGAATATATTGGCTGATGAATTAGTAGTTGTTGTTCTTGTTTCTTTAGTCCCTTCAGTAGTTCCTATACCTGTCATGTTTCTTGGATTATTTACAAGTGGTATTCAAGCTCTTATTTTTGCAACGTTAGCCGCGGCTTATATAGGCGAATCCATGGAGGGTCATCATTGACTAGTTTTCTAAATAGTCTTTTTTTTAGCTTATCCCAATTCATGCATGGTTCAAGATAATCTGCTTGGTTGGAGAACATAATAGATATAAATACGTATGAATATATGACCTAGAGTCGTAGGAGAGAAGATGAACGATATTACGGAATTGTAAAAAAAAGATGGGTTGGGGAGGTCACACTAGATGTATGTAATGTCTATAAGTCCAGCCACTTTTTGTGTGGGTTTCGAGGAATGATTCTATAATCCGATTCAATATAAAATGTGGCCAGTTTACGTTATGGAAGAAAGAAATGTATATGTAATATGTATATGTAATATTAGATATTCACTAGTTATATAGTCCTATCTATATATAAATAGAAGTCCTTATGCTTTACCTATATACTAACTAACTATATATATATCTAACTATATGCTATATATATGTAATATATATATAGCAATATATATAGCAAAATAAATAAAAAAATATATATATATATATGTATTGATATACATATTGATATCGTTATATTGATATATTGATATCGTTGATATCGATCATATTGATATCCATTGCATATATTGATGATTGCATATATTGATTTGATTGCAGTTTACTGCATTTAGATTAGATGGATTACAAGATAAGTCAAGTCCTTTCTTCTGTTTCATTTGTGATTGTGTATTGGATGAAAAAACAGATGAACTCAAGGATATAGAAGAGTAAAGAACGAAGGATGGAATGAAAGAATGGTTGGAAAGAAAGAAATGCAATAACTAGAGCCGTATGTATATGGATTTACAAAAACTTCATCATGGGTAGAAACAAAAAATGAGATATCGAAGTAGTTCTGACGATTCAGTAATATTATCATTAGTTTTTAGTTACTCCGACCCAATAGATCTTAATGATCAAACTTAATGATAAAATTAAGTAATAATTCATTGGTTGATTGTATCATTAACCATTTCTTTTTTTTTGGTGTGAGGAACTTACCATGAATCCACTGATTTCTGCCGCTTCCGTTATTGCTGCTGGATTGGCTGTAGGACTTGCTTCTATTGGACCCGGAGTTGGTCAAGGTACTGCTGCAGGCCAAGCGGTAGAGGGTATTGCGAGACAACCAGAAGCAGAGGGTAAAATACGAGGTACTTTATTGCTTAGTCTAGCTTTTATGGAAGCTTTAACAATTTACGGACTGGTTGTGGCATTAGCGCTTTTATTTGCGAATCCTTTTGTTTAATCCTAGAAATGTAAAAAAGTACCTTAGATTACATACTTATTTTACTTTTTTTCTTTATTAACTTGAAATTAAACTGTCGTTTGCTTCTTCGAATTATATCAACACTTTACTCCTATAATTACTTATTTGTTGAGACTACAGGAAAGACTGCTTTGAGGATGAGGAATTACCAGATCACTCGCTTTCTTCCTTCCCGTCCTTAGCTTAGTACAATGGAAACCTTTTTCCTTTTAGGAAACGTTTCCACAAACGATATATTTCACAATTGAAATGAGACCTAAGACCTAACCTAAATGAAATTACTAGATTTAATCTATTCCCATTAAAAAGGGGGAAATTCAATTAAAAATAAATAAATTGATCAAAAAAGAAAGGGGCGAGCGAAGTAATAGAAAAAGAATTTTGTTCTTTGTCAGTCCTATCTATAAGAGGAAAGCATATGAAAAATGTAACCGATTCCTTCGTTTTCTCACGCCATTGGCCATCCGCCGGGGGTTTTGGGTTTAATACCGATATTTTAGCAACAAATCCAATAAATCTAAGTGTAGTGATTGGTGTATTGATTTTTTTTGGAAAGGGAGTGTGTGCGGGTTGTGTATTTCAAGAATAGGTTGGATCCATCCGGCTGCACTTTACTTTATTTATAGTTATTTATAGTTATAGTATATTTAGGATAAATAGGAAAAAAGGTGCACGATCTCGACGAATTACTTCTGAATAAATTCAAAAATCATATGTAAGAACCATAGCATTTCGTGACTTATTGGTAAATCAACTTTGATTCTCTATCAACCAATAATGTGAGACCATTAACATGGTTAAAGCTAAACTGTTTGAAGTCCAGGCAAAACATGGTACTCTTTCTACGACTACATTAGTACTGAAATGTTTTCAAAATGAATAGTTGGTAATTTATCTGATATAGAACACTCATATCGATAAAAGGATTTGAACCATTTACTAGAAAGAAAAGGGCACTCTGCCCTTTTTATCCAATGCCGAATCGACGACCTATGTATAAAAAAAGAGGAATTTTTGGATTTGAAGAAAAAAGGAAAAAATAGAATTCCAAATTATAAATTTTTAAAATGAATTTAATTAAATTAAGAACAAATACAAATAAAGAAACAACTTTGCTGACAATTATTGATTTTTATCTGGTCGGAAGAGTCCTCCTAATATTTATTCTGGTCTTGTATCAGTTTAGATATCTTTGAATACAAACAGAAAAGAAAAGAGAGGGCAGGCTCATTACATTAAAAAAAAAAAATATGGGAATACCCATAACAAAAAAATCAAATAAATAATTGAGCGTGAGAGCCAAATGAATCTAAAGATTCATGTTTGGTTCGGGAAGAGATCATGAAAGTTGTGAAATTAATGGTAAGATAATCTACTTTCATTAAATGATTTATTAGATAATCGAAAACAGAGGATCTTGAGTACTATTCGAAATTCGGAAGAATTACGTAGAGGGGCCATTGAGCAGCTCGAAAAAGCCCGGGTTCGCTTACAGAAAGTCGAACTGGAAGCAGATGAGTATCGAATGAATGGATACTCTGAGATAGAACGAGAAAAAGAAAATTTGATTAAAGCTACTTGTGATAGTTTGGAACGATTAGAAAATTACAAAAATGAAACCCTTCATTTTGAACAACAAAGAGCGATAAATCAAGTCCGACAACGAGTTTTCCAACAAGCCTTACAAGGAGCTCTAGGAGCTCTGAATAGTTGTTTGAATACCGAGTTACATTTCCGTACGATCCGTGCTAATATTGGCATTCTTGGGGCCATGGAAGAAATAACTGATTAGCCCTTCCACTTTTACTTTAGTTTACAATTTAGGCATTATTTTTTTACCTTTGCTTTCGAAAAAGAATAAAGAAACACTAATGGTAACCCTTCGAGCCGACGAAATTAGTAATATTATCCGTGAACGTATTGAACAATATAATAGAGAAGTAAAGATTGTGAATACCGGTACCGTACTTCAAGTAGGCGACGGCATTGCTCGTATTCATGGTCTTGATGAAGTAATGGCAGGTGAATTAGTAGAATTTGAAGAGGGTACAATAGGCATTGCTCTGAACTTGGAATCCAATAATGTTGGCGTTGTATTAATGGGTGATGGTTTGATGATACAAGAGGGAAGTTCTGTAAAAGCAACAGGAAGAATTGCTCAGATACCTGTGAGTGAGGCTTATTTGGGTCGTGTTATAAATGCTTTGGCTACACCTATTGATGGGAGAGGGGAAATTTCAGCTTATGAATCTCGGTTAATTGAATCCCCTGCCCCTGGTATTATTTTGAGACGCTCTGTATATGAGCCCCTTCAAACAGGGCTTATTGCTATTGATTCGATGATTCCTATAGGACGCGGTCAACGAGAATTAATTATTGGGGACAGACAGACCGGCAAAACAGCAGTAGCCACAGATACGATTCTCAATCAAAAAGGGCAAAATGTAATATGTGTTTATGTAGCTATCGGTCAAAAAGCATCTTCTGTGGCTCAGGTAGTGACTACTTTCCAGGAGCGAGGGGCCATGGAATACACTATTGTCGTAGCTGAAACGGCGGATTCACCTGCTACAT